TATAAAAAAAAGAGATAAAATTTGCCGGGAATATTTTGTAATTACTTGGTATCCAAAATATACAAGTAGGCGAATCGAGAAAGAGATGGTCGAATCAAAATAATTCCTTTTTTTAGTTCTAGTTCTGTCAGAGGTTAATATGAATGTTCTACCATGTTCCATCAACACACTAAAGGGGCTATACGATATATCCGGTGTGGAGGTAGGCCAACATTTCTATTGGCAAATCGGAGGTTTCCAGGTACATGCCCAAGTACTTATTACTTCTTGGGTTGTAATGGCTATCTTACTAGGTTCAGCCGCTATAGCTGTTCGAAATCCACAAACCATTCCTACTGACGGTCAGAATTTCTTCGAATATGTCCTTGAATTCATTCGGGACTTGAGTAAAACTCAAATTGGAGAAGAATATGGTCCTTGGGTGCCCTTTATTGGGACTATGTTCTTATTTATTTTTGTTTCTAACTGGTCAGGGGCTCTTTTACCTCGGAAAATCTTACAGTTACCCCACGGGGAGTTAGCCGCACCCACGAATGATATAAATACTACTGTTGCTTTAGCTTTACCGACGTCAATGGCATATTTCTATGCGGGTCTTACAAAAAAGGGATTGGGTTATTTCGGTAAATACATTCAACCAACTCCAATCCTTTTACCTATTAACATCCTAGAAGATTTTACAAAACCCCTATCACTAAGTTTTCGACTTTTTGGTAATATATTGGCTGATGAATTGGTAGTTGTTGTTCTTGTTTCTTTAGTACCTTCAGTAGTTCCTATACCTGTCATGTTCCTTGGATTATTTACGAGTGGTATTCAAGCTCTTATTTTTGCAACTTTAGCTGCGGCTTATATAGGTGAATCCATGGAGGGTCATCATTGACTAGCTTTCAAACAAAATCTTTTTTTAGCTTTTCCCAACACAGTGTATGGACGGTTCGGATAAACTATTTTGGAACAGAAAATAGATACAAATATAGTATATACGATCTAGAGTAGTAGTAAAAAAGATTACGATATTTTGGAATTGTAAAAAAAAAAGAGTTAGGGGGTTAACCTAAGTATATGTAATGGCTATAAACCAATTCTTATGCATGTTTCAAAGAAAAATTCCAGAATCCGAGTGAATAGAAAATCCAAATGTTTGGTTTACGGTATGGAAGAAAGACATGTATATGTGATATTAGATATTTACTAGTTATATAGAAACAATTCATATTTTATTTTTTTATTTCTTTTCTTATTTCTTTTCCTACCTACCACACCGTGAATTTAGATGGGGGTTTCCATATAAGTCTTTCTGTTTCGTCTGGAACGAATGAATAAACAGACGAAATTGGGCATGGTATATAGAAGAGAAAGCGTGAAGAATTGAAATAATGGAATTGAAAAAATGGCTCGGAATAAAGAAATAAAAGAATTAGAGCCTTATGGATTGATAAAGACTCCATGGATAGGAATATAAAATGAAATATCGAAGTAGTTCTGATGATTTAACAATCTCATTACTTTAATTCGTAGGTCTTAGCTATTTCGACCGGATCGACTTTAGTAATGGAAGGAATAATAAGTCAGAATTCATTGGTTGATTGTATCATTAACCATTTCTTTATTTTTGTGAGGAGCTTACCATGAATCCACTGATTTCTGCCGCTTCCGTTATTGCTGCTGGATTGGCCGTAGGGCTGGCTTCTATTGGACCTGGAGTTGGTCAAGGTACTGCTGCAGGACAAGCCGTAGAAGGTATCGCGAGACAACCAGAGGCAGAGGGTAAAATACGAGGTACTTTATTGCTAAGTCTGGCTTTTATGGAAGCTTTAACAATTTATGGACTGGTCGTGGCATTAGCACTTTTATTTGCAAATCCTTTTGTTTAGGTTAATCCTAGAAATGTGAAAGTTTTTTTTTTTCTTATTGTATTACCTGGGTTTTGTCGCTTGCTTTTTCAAATTATATCAAGATTTAACTCCTACAATAAAATAATTTTCAATTATTCGTTGAGACAATACTCCCCATGGGAAGGACTAATTTGAGGATCAGGAATTGGCAGATCCACTCGCTTTCTTCCTTCCCGCTCTTAGTCCAACGGAAACCCTTTTGTTTTTATTTTAGGTTAGGAAGCCTTGCAACAAATGCGGTATTTAGCAATTGACATGAGACCTGGAACCTAATACTAAACTACTTAAGTTTAATTTAAGTATTTTCTTTCTGATTGGGAACTTGAATTGAAATAAAGAAATCAATTGAGAAATAAGGAAATTAATAAAACAAAGGGGTAAGGTAATACAAAAAGAGCTATATTAAATTTTGTTAGTCCTATCTATAAGAGGAGATCATATGAAAAATGTAACGGATTCCTTCGTTTCCTTGGGTCACTGGCCATCCGCCGGGGGTTTTGGATTTAATACCGATATTTTAGCAACAAATCCAATAAATCTAAGTGTAGTACTGGGTGTATTGATCTTTTTTGGAAAGGGAGTGTGTGCGAGTTGTTTATTTC